TTAAATAGACTAAAAAAGCATTACTAAATTGGCCTTGGAATTTTTGGGATCTTCAAAAAAAATAATACGTTTTTTAGTTAAGTTTAATTAAAAGTAACGACATGGACTGTGAATGTTTCAAATAAGGATTTCCTGCTCAGAGATGTTCATTTATACGTAATATCGTATATATCACATCACGATGTGATAAGATAAGAGAGAAACCTTTCTTCGCCGATTTTTTTGTTTGTGTTGTGAAAGATTGGGGTGAATGAGAAACATAGCTAATTTGGAACCACTGACAAAAAAAGGATAGGGACAATTAAGTTAGGAAGTCAAACTAGTCTTTTATTGGGGATAGAGGGACTTGAACCCTCACGATTGCTAAAGTCGACGGATTTTCCTCTTACTATAAATTTCATTGTTGTCGGTATTGACATGTAGAATGGGACTCTATCTTTATTCTCGTCCAATTAGTTAGTTCTTCACAAAATCTATATCATACTATACTCTAAAGTGGCTGATTTGATCAGTGAATATTCGATCCTTACTTCCACATGGAATCGATTCAGAAAAATTTTTCAATTTTTGTATAAGTTAAATAAAGGATTCGTATTTCATTAATCTTTTCTATTTTATTTCAGTACGTATACCTATATATCATATATAGGTTCATCCTTTCTGGAGTTTTAATAGAAAGATTTTCTTCGACCAACTTCATTCGTTAGAACAGCTTCCATCGAGTCTCTGCACCTATCCCTTTTCCGAAAACAGGATTTGGCTCAGGATTGCCCATTTTTAATTCCAGGGTTTCTCTGAATTTGAAAGTTATCACTCAGTAGGTTTCCATACCAAGGCTCAATCCAATCAAGTCCGTAGCGTCTACCGATTTCGCCATATCCCCTTTTTTGAATTTAGGATCTCGATCTCATTGGGACGTCATCCCCCTCTTTCTTTCATTTAGGTCGGAGCCTTTGAATTCTTTTCTTTCTATATGGATTCCTATCTATATGGATTCCTATATAGAATATATATAAATATAGAATATATATAAACCGCCTCTTCCTATTTATTTAGGAGTTATTTTCTATATTCTTTAATTCCTCTATCAGAGGGTCCGCATCTGTTCCAATCAGAAATGATTCTATCATTGATGTATCTGCAATTCAATACGGCTGTATATATACCGCAGATATATGCCGCTTTCCTTTCAGTTTCATTTTTTACGCAATATTTGGAATACTCGAACGGTCGATTTTTTTGTCTTATACCCTACCTTTTCGAATAAAACTAGAGGAATGACTCTTTATATTATGATATGGATTATATCTTTAATCTTTATCCCGATCTTTTCTTTTCCTTGGGGCCGACCCGCTCGCTATATAATAATTATTTTACTATAAGTTTTAAGTGAAAGTAATAAGTATTTTACTATAAAGTGAAAGTGAAGTACTATACCTAATCATTATAATATATAACTAATTAGAAAATTCATAATTTCTCATATTAGTTTTTGAATTCAAAAAAAAAAATTATAGAATTTTCAATTAAAATTGTTCTATCCTATCCCTAGTGTTATATTAAATATAATTTATTTATATTTATAAATATAGTAGAATTATATTCCACTTCTTTCTTTCTAGATTCATATCTATTACTCATTATGAATAGCTAATTTAGATCCCAGCAGTTTATAAGATTCCTATGCACAACACAATTTTGTTATGTAAGCCCGCTTAGCTCAGAGGTTAGAGCATCGCATTTGTAATGCGATGGTCATCGGTTCGATTCCGATAGTCGGCTTTTCTTTTTTGAGTTCTATATTTTTTTTTACATGATGAATAATGTCTTCTTGAAATCCAGAAATATTAAAAAGACTTATTTCCTCTTCTGGTCACTGATTTATTATGGCGTAATAACTTCCAACTATGAATAAAAAACTGATTGGAGCAATAATATCTATACCCCGAAGCGAACAAATCAGGAAAAGTATCCCTAACCTCCTACAAACTCCCTATATCTATATACAAAAAAGTCTGGATATTGATACAATTCATCTCATTCTTTTTTGTAGTACAGTACCTCGGTAGATGTCGCTTCGTTTATCGTTTAGTTCAGTCTTAATTTAGGTTTATTCTGTAAAATGTAATTTCAATAAAAAAGGAGTATTTATGTCTCGTTATCGAGGGCCTCGTTTTAAAAAAATACGCCGTCTGGGGGCGTTACCGGGACTTACTAGTAAAAGGCCTACACCTGTAAGTGATCCTCGAAATCAATCGCGCTCCGGGAAAAGATCTCAATATCGTATTCGTCTAGAAGAAAAACAAAAATTGCGTTTTCATTATGGTCTGACAGAGCGACAATTACTTAAATACGTTCGTATCGCGGGAAAAGCAAAAGGCTCAACGGGTCAGGTTTTACTACAATTACTTGAAATGCGTTTGGATAATATCCTTTTTCGATTAGGTATGGCTTCGACCATTCCCGGAGCCCGGCAATTAGTTAACCATAGACATGTTTT